CCCTGTGTTATATCACCAGATCTCGATTTTTCATATATAAATGTAAGTAATATATCTCCTTCATAAAGCATTTCTCCATAATGGCCATGAACAGTTGCTCCTGGAGTCGCCAAATAAGGGTTAGCCGATCTTATTACTACAGAATCCATTTGAACAATTAGAACTTGACCCGATTTTAGGTGTGGTTCGTTTTTAGCTATACACACATTTTCACAAAGAAATTGCCCAAGGTTAATTATTGTACATCTTTTTTCACAAGAATTATGATGATAATTATGATAGAGAACATGCCAATTAAAATGGAATGGATTCAAAACGATGTTACTGCGTAGATCAGGCTTATAAATTATCCCCTTTTCGCCCATTAAATAATATTTAAATACTTGAAAAGTTTCCTTTAAATTGTCAAGTTGCAAATATTTAGTTATCGAGATCTGATTATGAGTTATTAAACGGTAAAATGAATAAAACTTTGCAACTTGAAGGGATATTCCTAAAGGGCCTAACGAATTCCTAATTGGAATTAGAGGATCTCTTTTACTTTTAATTGATTCTTTTATCCCATTGTGATATTTTACATCGTTGAATGGGACCATTTGAAAACAATGATCCGATGACAAAATTATTAAAGATCGGCATTCCTTATTTCTATTCAACAACATACGAATAGTTACGTGATTTTGGCTAAGTGGTTGTTGAATCTTTGCCTTGGAATAAATAGAATAAAATGGATTGATATTAGTGCGATCTGACTCATTATCAGCGATCAATCTTGAACCGGAGGGATCATTCCTTTTTCTGATATACGAAATATGGGATTTCACTAAGTCAATTCTTAGAAAATCTCGAATCAAACCATTTGTACTTACTTCAACAAAAGAAGCGCGGGTCTCTTCAATAGAAGAAATCTTTTTGTCTCGATCCCAATTCAAGACTAAACAAGTCCGAACTAATTGAATGCTTGTGTCAGAAATTACCTGAATTGGTTTTCCATTTCCATAAAGAATATAATTGACAACTTTAAGTTCCAGATTATCCCTTTCCTGCAACAGATCCTGGGGGAAAAGTTTTACTAAATTTATACCATCCGCTATTTCATATATAATTACGGGTCGAACTAAAACAAAATACTTTTTCTTGGTAAGTGTGATCCATTGGACATAGATCCAATTTTTAAATTTTTTTGATTCCGTAGAATTCTTTTTTTTTACCGTTCCGTGTGGTATCAAGATGCCGCTGTGTCGGGATATCTTATCCATCTCTCCAGGAAAATAGATATCTCCAGAAAAGATTTTTAATTCAATCCTTTTTTTTTTCTTCTCCACTCGAACCAATCCGCCTACTCGACTTCTTATATTGACAGTGATTGGTGTATCTACTCCAATGATACTATTGTTCCGTACCATTATGGAAGAAGATTCAGGTAAAATATGCACTTCCTCGGGAATGAAAAAAAATCGATCTACTTTCGTTTGGTATTTTGGCTTCAATTCTTTGACTCCTCGATACTCAATTAAATCCTCTTTTTTGAAAATGGAATGAACTCCTATAGTCCTATATTTAGTAATTCCTGAACTCTTTTTTCTGTATTGAGGATCATCGAAATAAGCAAGAATACTATTTCTACGAAAAATGCCATTGAGAGGTATTTCAATCGAGATACCGGAAGGGGGCATTAGTAGTTCTTTGTCTCGTTCTTGAATCGATTGGAATGGAATGATTAATCTATTTCTTCGCCTCTTTGCCAATAAATCCGAATTCTCGTGGAGAATAGCAGGATATATGAAATTAAAATGACCCATACATAGGATTCGATTAAGCCCGGAATAATCAGGAATCCCTCTTTTTTTTTTATGAGAAGGATTTGAACTAAAGAATTTGTGTCTTACTTGAACTTGATCATTACTTACTACAAGGTTAGAAATATATCTTCCTACGGCAGAAAGAGAATGAATGTTCATTTGATCTTGATCCTTGTGGAGTGAAAAAGAGATTGCACCGGACCTGCACGACCTTCCTGATAATATCCATAAATGACTTGTTTTTGGTAAGATATGGACATTACTATATGTAAATTCGGGTGCATGGTACACATCGGTACTCCAATGCATCTCTCCCTCTGAGTCAGAATAAATATGTTTTCGAACCCTCTCTTTAAAATTAAAAGTGTATGTTCCCGCGCGAATCTCAGCAATCACTTGTTCTGATTCTACATATTGATCGTTTTGAACTAATAGAAAACTTTTTGGTGGAATAGTCACGTTATGTATAATATTTTCACTTTCAATAGTTACATACAAGTCTATATAACATAGAAAAGCAGGGTGCCCATGACGTGTACGTGTAGGATGAACCAAATCCTCATTGAATTTGATTTTTCCATTAGAGGGGGCTCGTACATGTTCTGCAGTACCCCCTGTGAATACTCCGCCAGTATGAAAAGTTCTTAATGTTAGTTGAGTGCCCGGTTCTCCAATAGATTGACCCGCAATAATACCTA